CTAGTTAGGACCAAATTATCACATGTCCGTTTTGTTATTACAACCTTATTTTTTGATGTCAAAGACCAGGAACTACGCGCAAATTCTCATTGGATCTTGGTTGTTCTTAACAGCGATGGCTATTCATTTAAGTCTTTGGGTAGCACCACTAGATTTTCAACAAGGTGGAAATTCTCGTATTCTCTATGTACATGTTCCTGTGGCTCGGATGAGTATTCTTGTTTATATCGTTACGGCTATAAACACTTTCTTGTTCCTATTAACAAAACATCCTCTTTTTCTTCGCTCTTCCGGAACCGGTACAGAAATGGGTGCTTTTTCTACGTTGTTTACCTTAGTTACTGGGGGGTTTCGGGGAAGACCCATGTGGGGCACCTTTTGGGTGTGGGATGCTCGTTTAACTTCTGTATTCATCTCGTTCCTTATTTACTTGGGTGCGCTGTGTTTTCAAAAGCTTCCTGTAGAACCGGCTCCTATTTCAATCCGTGCTGGACCGATCGATATACCAATAATCAAGTTTTCAGTCAACTGGTGGAATACATCGCATCAACCTGGGAGCATTAGCCGATCCGGTACATCAATACATGTTCCTATGCTCATTCCAATCTTGTCTAACTTTGCTAACTTCCTCTTCTCAACCCGCATCTTCTTTGTTCTGGAAACACGTCTTCCTATTCCATCTTTTCTCGAATCTCCTTTAACGGAAGAAATAGAAGCTCGAGAAGGAATACTAAAACCTAGTTCACTCGCTAAGTCTTTTTGCATCCATGGCCGAATGCTTAAAGCGCGAAACCTATAACAAAAGGGGTTAATTCGTAGGTTCGATTCCTGCTGGATGCACGTTCAGTTCGAAAGATGAAAGCTATTTACAGACTGACTTATGGAACGCCAAAGAAAGTTTTAGACTGATAACCCGACATCTTTTATTTAGAAGAGTGAAATTCCTTGTTTGATCTAAGGCGAAAGCGAAGAAACATAAGATCAGGACTGTAAGACTCACTCTTGCCCTTGTGGTGAGGTTATGAAATAGCTCGACCAGCCCTTGAACCTAGCCCTCGGAAAGACCTTCCCCTTAGAAGTGAAAGAATAAGCCTGGGATAGACCTAGAACAATTCTCCAAATGAGCCCTCTAGGAGTCAGCCCTTAGGACTCTCCTATCTTCCAGTCTCCCTTTTTACCTCATCTTCAGAAGCATCAGATATTAAGGATTATGAAACTCACGTCAAGCTCTCTTTACAAGGGGTTCTTAGTGACGCCCTCCTAAAAAGATATAGACGCTAAAGTCCAGGTACAGTACACAGAGGCGATAGAATGGTCAGAAAGACCGATTTGACATGCCAAAGAAGGAAAGGATCAAAAACTCTCTTTCCAGCAGTAAGATCATTCTCTGTTTTCTTTCTCAATCGTCCCTCTTGTTTCGAGGTTCTCTTCTTTCTTCCCTTCTTGTGTTTTTTACCAAATTCAATAGTAGCGCGAAATGAGTGACTAATCGGGAAGCTCAGTCCGAAGGAGACTCGGGGATGGGGCTTGACTAAACTCAGTCTCAGGAAGAGAAGGACTTTAGATATCTATAGGTTGAAGGCGTGGACATGTTCAAGTAGGGCTTGGAACAGTCTTTCAAATATCTAGTCCTCTTACCGGTTTGAATTATCATACGTTGTTAATAAGTCTCATAGCAGTCAAAAGAGAGCCTAATAGATAGAGTGAGTGTCTAAGTCTGGAGTAACCCTCTAGGGCTATTCTTGCTATAAGGTTCCAGTGGATTGGTGGAAGGAAGAAGCCTAGAAGGAAAAGAAATCCGGACTGGAGAACGAAGTGACTTACGGGATTCAATAAAGCAAGGGAAGGAATAGCACAACCGGGTTCAGGCTGTGAAGAAGCCCTTGGCCCCACTAAGACTCACCAACATCTTACGATGAGACATCGGGCTACCTGGCAAGAGTCAATAAATTGGCGAACCTATGATGAGAGACGCTTCTAATTCTTTTCTTTCTCCTTCACTCCCTGAAATAAGGAAACAAGCAACTCCGGAGCGGTAGCGAAAGCCTAAAGCGTTAGTCACTAAAGCCTTGGTTCAGGCAATGACTTCTCCAACTTGAAGAATATGAATATGAATAGAACGTTATCAGAAGCAGAAGAACGCCATAATCAAAACCTATGCCCTGGGTTGCTGGGCCTGATGGGAACAAAAGGTGGTGTATGAGTGGACTCCACCTTATTTATTGTAAGACTTGGGCATGACTGTGCTAAAAAGTTTCCTGCTAAGAAGAAGATGTCAAAGCAATGGGTGCCAAAGAAGGTCCCTGAGTCTGAGAAACCTGTTGTTTCTGAAAGTGAGCAGATAACTGGTGTTGTTCCTGTTACCACCCCTCTTAATCCTTCCTATTGTCCAAAATCTTTTTATCAGCTGCTTAGTAAGGCAGAGGGTTTAAACCGTAGTTAAGGAACTCTAGAGTATCAAACTACCTTAGACCTCTTAAACAGCATATTTCTCCTAGAAGAATGAAAAGGAAGGTATATCCGAGCTAAAGTAAGAAGGTAGCTGCAAGAACAAGGAAGAATGGTTAACTAGTTTTATTAGGCTTTAGCTGCAGGAACTGCAGTAAGGTATACTAGTTCAATACTAGCTTATGTGTTATCGTTCGTGAGCCAGCCCCTGTCTCACTAACTCGTTAGTTCGGTAGGAGTTGTTCAGGGTCCGGAGATTCAGATATTCTTTCTTTTCATCTCCCCTATACTGTAAAAGCTTGTGTTTTTGCTTAAAGTTAAGGATTTGAACAAGATTAATGTTGTCCTTCGGATTGTAAGGGGAGGCTTTGTTTACAGGATATGGTTGTTGAATCTTAGGCTCGATTCCAACCGGGCATGATTTGAGACTTAAGGACTTAGGCTTAGTGAATCCAATAGAATAGAGAAGATAAGGTAATGAAATAGAATAGATAAGAGAAGGGGCGCAGAGCGACGACTCAGTATCGAAGACTTAAGCAACGTCGTCAGACTAAGTGGCGACAGACAGAGCTGAATAACTAAGTAAAACGACTCAGTATCGTAGGCAATTCAAACAGTTGGATAGATTCCTTCCTACTAGAGCTCTTTTACCTTATTCATGTAAGAAGAAAATCTTTCTTTGGAACATAATCCCACCACCCATTGTTCTTAATATAGACTGCATGAACCCACTTAACCCATAGTCTATCAACGCTACTGGGTCTCCTTTCCGGCGTCTATACTAGACTTGTCTCTTCGAGCCTGTGTCTATCGACCCGGCTGCTGATTCTCTTATTCTTTTTTATGCTACTATCAGATTCAGCGTTAAATTACTTAGGTGTCTAACAACGTTATTCAGCTGCAATTCAACTGCTGTGTAAGAATCTTCGGATCGAAGCTGAAAGTAGGTAGAGTATCTACAGCTAAACTAAAATATGTCTTAGCTTTTCTTTCCTCTTACTTACTGAATTGTAGCTCCTGTTCTTCTTTCTTAGCTGTTGATAAGACTACGAGGGCTGCCCTTCTCTCTGTTCACCGGTATTTACTGGATTTCTGCTTACTACTGCCATTCCAAGGATTCTAACCCTTCTAAATTTGTTTAATTATACCTGTCCTTTAATAGTTGAAAGAAGTCATGCTCTACCTATTCTACATGCCAAATCGTCTTCCCCTTTTCTTATTTATAAACCTTGCTTCCTTTCGTACCTCGTCATAGCCCTGAAAAGCTCACTCGGTCGTAGGGACAGTGATAGTCGTAAGATTCCTTATCTTACTGGGAAAGTAACTAAGCCGAATTCTCACTCGCATCTTCCCGGGATAGTGAAGTCTCCAATAGAACTCTTATTTCTCACAAATGCAGGTGTTGAACCTAAACTGAACCTCCAAACAGATTTGGCATAATCACAACTGAAGAAGAGGTGCTTCACAGACTAAGGCTCCCTGCAGCAAAGGACACACACTGGATCACAAGGCAGATGCCACTGTAACATCCTATCTTTAGTGAATAACCTGTTCTGAATAGCCAGCCAATTTTGGGAGTGGGCGGCCTTGGGGCGAAGAGCTAAAGCGATGCTTTTGGTTTGACACCACCTTCAATCAACTGTGATGTAAGGGAAGGACAATTCGGGATTGCTTTCCAGGTTGGTTTCCAAGTAAGACCTTGGTGAAGAGGTGTGAGGTCCCTGGTACGTACCACCAAGGAAGGAAGCCTTTCCCTACCATGGATACGACCTTCTCAGTAGACCGCCAAGGTGAGACTATTGAATCAAAGGTAGACAGCCTAAGAGGCTTAATTCCATAGATATGGAACAACAGACTGAAAGTCTTTAACGTTCTACGAGGACCGATCTATCTTCTGCTGTAAATGCAACTACTTGTTCATTGATAGTGTACACCCTTACCCTTGATGAAATGCCAGATTGAACTGATACTGTTGGCCAATCATCAGCCTACGAGGTCTAGGGAATGAAAGTCTTATAGAGGAGACTGGCTTCGTAAGTTAAGTAAAGTAAATGAATTAGAGATAGATAGCTCGGAAAAGCTGGAGAGGTGAATGAGTTACCAGCTACATAAACTATTCACTCTGATGCTACACCATTTCCAGCCTATAAACCTTATCTTTGCGCCGATATTGGATTTCATATGTTCGCTTCCTCTCCTTATCAGTCGAGCTATTTCATAACCTCAACTTATTCCCGCTTGGTCGCTGTAGAAGTCCTTGTTGTTGTTTACCTCGATCGTGGTATACAGCCTAACTAACTAAGGACCGACGGGACATCGAGACTTCGAACCAAGATAGGCCGGCCTCGTTATCCAACGACTGCGTGATGGTAACTCCGTCTTAGCTACCGGACTGCAACGGATCTTTCCTCATGGTCACCTTTCTGTTCTGATCTGTAAGCGAAGCGAACGCTTGTGAGTGCATTAAGTAAGTCAGATACTAGCTGGTATGAAGCTGGTCAATTGTGCAGGATCGAGCCCTGGCTTTGGAAGCCATCCATTAACAGATGGTCCACAATCACCTGCCTGAAAGAGAGAGTGAGAGGACCTCTGTTAAGCCGGACAAAACAGATCGAAACCCTGTTGAGTCCTATACCTCCATAGAAATGACGGATCATGAAATCCTTATTTGAACTGATCTCAAGATTAGAGTTATTCATTGGCATCGGCTCTTAGACCTTCGGTGACCAGCATTCATTTCGTGTAGTGGAAAAGTACAATAAAGAGACGATCTTTCCTATCATTCTTAAGCCCAAAGAAAGGGAGGAGATTGAACAATTGTAAAACCTGGATCTGCTGGAGGAGGCTATCAATGCAGAAAAAGCTCAGCTCCTAAAAAAAGAGGCATGGGTTGGTTTGTAAGTTGGCTTGATAAAAGGCTGATTGACTATCTGAAGAAAGTTCCCAGCCTTAAGGTAATGCCAATTCACTGACTCTAAAGAGTAAGGCTTAACTACTATCGCTTCGCTGGAAGGCCCTTTTCTTAGCAAGGGACAGGTAATCGCCAGAGAAGCAAGCGAAATCAATGCAGTCGGAAAATGAGACTAGCTAAGACTAGGGAAAGGGCGGCTAGCTAACTAGCTGATAGAGATGGCAGAGCTCCTTTAATATTGTATCAGAATGACAAGGCAAAAGATATGGGCTAAGTCTAGCTTGGGACGAGGGTTAGAGAAAGGTAATTTTCGAGATAGATGGTCATTAGTTTTTGAACTAAAAATCAGGAACATCTAGAGCGAAAGGAGAATGGAGCAAGAGCAAGCGATCAGTTCATTAAGGTCATAATAGTATATATAAAGTGATTTCAGAACACTGCTCGAAAAAGTCTTATTTATATTAACATAAGCATTGAACACTTTAGACTAGGTTTTCATGCAAACACAACAAAGAAAACCAAACAAAGAAGAAGAAGACCATACATTAAAACACACTACTTTGCGTCTACAGACACTTATTTCAATCGAGTCGACGGGCTCTTCTATTCTAGTCTCCCTGGTCATCGCGGGCGAGGCCGGCGGCCTGCACAATCAGGTCTTGTTCTTCGTTGAGTAGGGCCCGTTTCCTGTCTTCCAGAGCGCTAATGCGGTCCCGTAAAGATTGCATCCTTCTTCCTACGTCCTCAGGATCGAGAGCAGGCGGATGCTCCCAGAACAGACCAAGCCTTTGCTCACATCGGAGCTTCTGGTTTTCTACCTGACGGATTTCGTTCTGAATTGTTGCCAGTCTTTCGGCAATGATATCCATTAAGTTTGACTGAAAGTCTTTCTTTCTGACTTCTACCTCTCTCTTTGAAAATAGAGACTGAAAGAAGCTTCTATTTATAGGCCTTGGAGGCGCTTAACTCTTTCTTATTATTAGTAAGAATTGTTGTCTTAGTTTCATAACATGTTTCAACCCCGGCTTTTCATGAATATGGAACCAGATCCACTAGATTTTAGTGTGCTGAATAATTCTCTTCGTACGGATTGGAGTACGAAAGGCCCTGCCCAAAAAGCGAATCAAATAGTCCTTTGTTTTTGGCGGGTATCGCCACGCGGCTTAATTCTGATCACTCCCCCAGGAATAGGAGGTAATAATAGAACGCACATTAGAGAGTACTCCCCTTTCTCGTCTAATAAGGCAGGTTTCCAAAGCCCCTTTCTTAAGAGATAGAGCACTCCTTACTCGACAGCTCAAAGCTGACCAGTACAAAAAGCATGTGATCTGTCCTCGTTTACGTACCCTACTTACACTATTTAGCCCTGCCTACTCCGACTGAACTCGCTTCTACTTGTCTTTTTTTTATTGGCTGATTTGTACCCAGGTACATCTTGAACTCCCCTCGCCCAATCCTCACTCGTCCGTCCTTTCTTAGGTGAGCTACGTGAGACCGAAGCTAGCTCTCTTGAGTTGATTTCCCCGGAAAGACGGAAAAGCCCCTTTCCAGCTCACTCTGTCAGTCCACTAAGGCCGGTATAGAGTAAGTCAGTACAGCACTAGCAATAGCTTTTTCAGTACAATGGGTCCCCTTCTCCACGACCACTCTTATTTGTTTTCATTTGGGCTTTCCTTAGTCTTGCAACTCAGCTCTTCGAACCCTGGAAATTTCCGTGTCCCCCATCAACTCTTCCCAAGTAATTCCATTCCATTTTGGACTCGGACGTGGGCTTTTCAAACCATCAAGTGGGCTTTGCAATTCAGTATCTTCAAAACCATAATTATCCCATGAGTCCCCCCCCCAATTTATCCTCTTCCTGCTTGTCAATGGGCTTAGATGGATCAAAGCATTCAAGAGATAGCAAGAATGCCAAGTCCAATTCCTCAATATTAAAAAAATCTTCTTCTTCAGTGGCCCAAGCAAGATCATCTTTTTCCAAATCAGAGAGGATAGGGTTCAAGGGTTTCTAAGGGATGAACCGTTTGTACTTCCCGTAGAGATAGGACTAGAAAGATTGTCACACGGGCTATAAACATAGATTTTTCTCGCCTAGATCTGATGGATTTCACTTGAAAGAATCCTCCTTTTAATGCTTTTCTAACTGTTCTGGTTAAGGAAGGGATAAGGGATGGAACTGAATTAGCTTATTTGCTGTCTAGCCTTATAACTCACTATTGATATATATGGACGGAAAGAAACTAGCACATTGAAAAGGGAAAAGAAAAAGGGACATTCACTACTAGTCAATAACAGAGACTTTCTATTAAACCTTGTCTAGAAAGGGTACTGGATCGAAGACAGAAGCACTCTAACATGATGAACTTATTGATCTATCACTTCCCAGTTCAAAGAATCCTTGTACCGGACAGGAGGGATTCTATACTCCTTACCTTTAAGGTTCGAAGAGCTGAGTTGCAAGACTCAGGTGATAGCTTTAGGATTTAGCTTACTGACCTGAATCTTTAATCTGACTAAAATAAAGTTTTTGAGTGATAGACGAGGAACATGAAAAGCATTAGGGGCCGAAGCCAGTAGTGATGGATCCCCTAAGTTAATCAAATCGGATCCATCTGCAGTATGAATGGAAAAAGGAATAGACGAGAGCCATTTTTGAAAAGAATCGGATGTCATGTGATGAGATGCACCGGGATCCAAAATCCAAGAAGAGGAGGACTGATGGTGAAGAACAAAACACACCTGTATCAGAAGCAGACATGGCAGCGGCACTTGTAGGCAGAGGTCCAACATAAACCTCCTCACAGGCAGCCAAAGATGGGCGAGGATCAATAGGAGAGCTAAGGAAGCGATGGCTAATAATTATTCAGTGAAGCAGAAAGAATAGCTGTAGCAGGAGCCTTCTCAATAGCTAAACAAAGGGATAGAAATCTCTTGTCTAACTATGCTTTCTCGGGTTCTTTATTGATAGGTCTTTTTAAAGCGCTAAACCCAGGCTTTCTATTATGAGTCTGTTATGAGTTCAAGAATAGTTGAAGGACCCCCTCCCCGGGTATTACAGCGCCTTATCAGACAGCGATGGGCCACCATGACATAACTTGTAAATAATAGTTTTAGTTAGCTCAAGGAAGATTCGCCCTTTCCCCAATAGCAGGTCGGGAAGGTATGGAGATTGTGCTGCTAGAACCAAGGTGCGTAGCCCCGAACCAAAGCCGAATAACTCCCTATTCTACCATCGTCCCCCAATACAGCGGATACACCCAGTCGTACAAACTCTAAGGTTGCGGTTTCCCCTGGAATTGCTTCAAGCTTAAAACCAGCTTGGTTGGATATTGGTTCAAATAAATCTCCCCTTTCTTCCGGTAAATAAGCCCCATTATACTACGTCTGCTCTAATCGGATTTCCCTTTGATTCCCCAACTGAGAGCACAAGGTTGGTTCGTAGCGCGATCAAGCAAGTCGCAAGGCGGTCAGCGATAGGGGAGGTGCTACTTACTATAAGGCTTGGTTCTTCCTTCTGCTGCGCTCCTACTCAATACCCCCGAGTGGGTGAGTAAGCCTCGTACTTTTTATACTCCAGTAGTCGCCCCTTCGTCTTACGACGCTACTGTCTCTTCTACCCAGAGTCTTACGACTCAGCTCTTCGAACCTTTCTTCAACCTTAATTAAATAGGAGCTCGTTCATTCTTAATCCTTTTGAGCAGCAGTTAACTTATTCCCAGCATTTTGCTTAGTGACAGCCAGAGCACTAGCCTCAGCAGCATTGTCATTCCCTTCTGTCACTTCCTTTTGCTTTTCAATTTGCAAAAGAATTTGGAAAGCCTTGTTGACAGTAGGTAATGGATCCATTCCTAGAATGTTTCCTCTAGTGTTATCATACTTTGGATTGAGTCCCATCAAAAAATCTATCACCTTCCCCTTAGATTCTCTTTCAGCAATCTTTTTCATCACCTTACATGAACATTTCTCCATTGTTCCACATTCACAAACAGGAAAACCATCTAAACTGTTGAGCTCATCCCAATACTTCTTTAGTTTCCCATAGTATTCACTCACACTCATTTCATTCTGTAAAAGCCCTGTTACTTCTTTCTTAATCATGTAAAGTTGTGGTGCATTAGATTGCCCATATCTCTCAAGCAAATCATCCCAAAACATTTTAGCAGACTCACTCAAAATCATTTGATCAGCAATTGAAGGAGTAACAGATGCAAACAACCAACATCTAATCATGTAATCATTTCTTATCCATTTACTTAAATCCTCAGAATCAGAAGAAGGTTTAGTGATATTACCATCTATGAAACCAAGCTTGTTTTTTGCTCCAAGTGCCATTCTGATGCTCCTACTCCAGTTGAGATAGTTTCCACCATTGAAGATTATGCTTCCAAGGGGTGTGTTTGAGTTGTCTGAGCTTCCCGGGTAGTAAGGATCAGAATAAGCAACTACTGGCTTTTCTCCCATTGAGAATAGTTTTTGTAAATCAAGACCAAAGTCTTAAGTTTGAGAAGGATTTTCCAGTTTTTCTACTGGAAAACAAGTTTTGAAAGATGAACTGGGATCGATCCCATCTACCATTCCGACAGGAGATTAGATTCAATAGTAGTGCTTTTTCCTCCAACCTTGAGCAATTCATGTGAACAGATTCAGGTGCGTAGCCTTTTTCCACTATGCCTATCGCCTTGAGCTGGCACTCCTAACCTAAACCATTTAACCGGCACTCCTCCCTTTTTCTAGTCTACTTGCCACTTCCGACAACAGCTAAATCTATGGCACTTGCCTTGGCTTATTCCCTCGGGTACTCCCCTTTTTTTTAGAATCCAGTTCCAGCATCATCCGCCTTCGAGTAGAATCCTTACCCTCTCTTTTCCTCTTGCTTGTCCCAAGCCTTCTAGTTGCTGATGTAGAGGGAGGGAATTTGTATTTGTTTAAGCATTTCCGTAGCCTTTAGGAAGGTACCTTTTCATAGCTAAACTGAATTTCAATCGCCCCGGCTCCTTCTTTCTCTTTTTTTTTCCTGAGCTTGAGACTGTGGTAACTGCTGGGCAAGTCAGTCCTTCTTTTGCTTTATTCGTATAGCCAGTCTATGGTCTTGCCGGGCTAGGACCATTTGCGATCATTTCTTTCTAGTTTCAGCCTTTTCTTATTAATTGGCCTAGTCGTTCACGTAATGCTTAGCGCCCTATGTCGCTTATTGTGCTAAGAAGTTTCAGTCTTGGAAGTCCTATCTCGAGTTCCTCTTCTTTTAGTTGTATCACTATTTCCGGTATTGTCTTATTGGGCTAAGGCGAATTTCTTCATTGCCATTGAAATCCTTACACTTTAATAATCTGTACCCAGTCCATGTAGTACGCCTTCCATTCCGTACCCGGCGGTTAAGGGCTTTAGCGGCTTTGGATTCTGTCCTAAAGCTTTTAAGCATAACTGCCAATCAAGCTTATTACTACCCTCACCTTAACCCTAAGGATCAGTCTAATGGGACCTAGAGGAGTGCGAAGCTGTAGTTAGTGAGTTGCCTGCCCTCGGGCTGAACTGCTGACTGACTGACGAAATGACTTATTAAGTTAAGAGTAGCCTAGCAATGCTCAAAGATCTCGTCTGGTAGTTGGGTTAACTCGCGCGGTCTCATCTCCTTTCGGGGATAGTCAATAATGACACCCTTCCAATACGGATTAAGGGGACGACCCCGACCGATCCAAAGATCGAGAGGGAGCCACGACTTAGTCCACATAGCCACAATTCGCTCGTAGTGCAAACTGCGCTTATGGTCAAACCGAGCTAAGACCCGAAATCCAGCACCACCGATCCGTGCTAAGGTGGTTACCCGCCTTACCGGAGACTTCATATGGACCGCCATTAGCCCACATGGATGGTGAGAGTTGAGTAAACTCTTGATTGAGATAGGACTTAACTTAACTTAGGTCCACACTCAACCCCCGAACTCTAAATCTCTTAGCGAACTCGGCTGAGCCCGTGTGAGAAATAAGGGATTTTTGATATGAGATTTTGACTCCCAAATTCCTCGTCTTTTCATGTCGCCTTGGGGAAAAAGACATAAATAGTTATGTAGCTATAACATTAAAGCAGACTCATAGACACCGGCTACTTCCTGATCAGCAATGACGGAGTCATCACCGAGCACAGCATACCTTGAAAATATCTCTCCCTTTTTTCTCGTTCCAAGTATGTAACTCGTAGGGTGCACCTGTTCTGCACATCACCCTATTCAAATATGATGTGTAAGTGCGGGCCAAGAGGAGTGATATCCGAGAGGTTGTCCAGCTACAAAAGAAAGCGAGGATCTGGGCCGCTTTACCCAGGGTACCTCAAATATGTTAGTCGTCAACGCAGAATGAACCGCGCTAGACGCGAACGACCTATCGAACAAGCATAGCATAGTTTCAAAGAGCAAGACTAAAGGCCACCCATCGGTAGCCGACTTTAAGTCGAAACTATAGCACACCTGATTTCCAACTAGCAAGTCAAGAGGCCGAGTCTGGTGGAATGTACCATCTTGTGGTATCTTCCGCAACACCGACATGAGAAAGTCATGAACGGGGCGCAACAGCTGACATAGTTGCCTATAGAAAATCTCTTCCTTTTCCCTCCTCTCCTCTGACCAAGTCGGCCTGTGATCGGAATCGACTTAACCTGATTACAATGGAGGAAGTACGGTCCTTTCGAACCAATCAAGATCACTACCAGTAAACTCCTTCTTTCTTATGGGAATCAAACGGATAGCGAACTCTCTCGGCCCGCAGACACCCTTGGGACCACTCTTCCCCCTGCGGCATGTACATAGAAACGGAGAAATGGAAAGGAAGGACGCCAACTCATAAGCAAGTGAAGTAAAACAAGACCTAATGGTCCTAGCCTCCACCCCGGTCAATTTCTCAACAGTGAACTTCTAAGTTGGGAGCGCCTTCCAGTTTGGAGACCACGTCATCCCGGAATGGTGGTAATCCAAGGCATATATCTCAAGAGTCAAGTCTTCAAGGGACAAAAGATAGATCCAACTTGAGAGAGCCTCAGGATCATCCCAAGGACGGATCATATCATCAAAAGTACCATTAGTTACCTTCTTGGCTAGTTCAATACACTTAGCCAAGGAAGAGAATGAAAGGTCAATCTGAACCGCCCGACCGTCTTTCTTCTATATCATTCTTCTATGGAAAGACGATCCGAGGATAGCCGGACCTAGTGAGGGAGACTTGCTGCTTTCGAAGTTATAAAGTGGTCTATGACCTATGTCCCCATGTCTGCTATTCCCTTTATCGGTCTAAGCCAAAAAGAACAAAGCTTTCGATTCAATCCGTCCTAGCTCTTGTCTAAGGATTCGAAGCTGGCGAAGTAGTAGAAGTCGTCTCAGGCTTGTGATAACTCTCTTCATTTGGTGGTGCTCCGCCGGGCAGCCCCCTGAGTTCGGCCGATGCTTGCTTTGTCTTTCTAGGTTCAGCCTTAGATTCAATCCCGCAGAAGGATCTTTCTCCTTAGCTTATTAGCTTAGCCCCGCTAATCCTCCCTTGAGTGAAATCATATTATCCTTTGAGGAAAGCCCTAAGCCCTTTCCAGCCTTTCGGAATAATCCTTTAATCCTTTTTCCTGAAGCAAGGTTTTTTCCGGTCGAGCGTATTTTATAACCTCAGGTAATCAATCCTCCTTTAGGGCGGAATGACTATCTCTCTCGTCCAGTTGGTCAGTTGGTAAGGAGAGCCGGGTGTCTTCCTATTCGCCTATCGGGTTGAATGTCTTGTGTCTTTAGTATGTGACTGTCTGACTTTTAGCCCTGTATAGGAATGGCTTCTGAATACTTTTTTCGATTCCGGTCTAGCGGTTTCCATTTGACCATTTTGATGCGTCATTGGTGAGCTGCTGAGGTAGATGGTGATCGGAAATTGTATTCGGCAGCTTTGGCAATTATTTTGGTAGGGTCCAATTTCCGCTCATATTTTGTCTTTTATATTATAAATGTGGTTATTCCTTTGAAGCGAAAGGTGCCAGCATGTGAAGGTGAACAATGTGTTCCATGGGATTGGATTGGTGTGCGCTGTCTGATTGAGACAGTTGCTTTTGAGCCAAGTGAGGATATCCTCCGGGGGGTTTTGGGTGAAAGTGAAATGTTCCAACCTCCATATAGTTTTAGCTTTTGTGCAGTCTCGAAGCACATGGAGAACATTTTTCGTTTCGAAAGGACAAAGAAAGAGGGCAGAAGTTTTCAGCTATAATGTGTATGTGGTGCGGATGACTCCTGGTTGGAAGACGATTATGGGCACAGAGCCTTAGGAAGTATTTGAGTTTGTTGAGAGTGGGGTTGGCCAGCGAAGGTCTTGACAGTTTGGAAATGAAAGGTTTGGTTCATCTTCAATGGTTGTGGCTAGTGCATATGCAGATTTTGTGGTGAATCTTCCTGAAGGGGTAAGTTTCCAAATGAGTTTCTCAGCTGATCTACGACCACCCTCGTCTATTACGGTACGGAAAAATCAATGGCACCAGAGGAAAAAAAGTCCAGAGAATGGAATGTCAGTTAGGGAACAGGAGTCAGACGCAGACCAGCGCAGGTGGGCGCCACAGCTGTCTTCCTCCATGTGATATCACACAAGAGGTTTGGAACCTTTAGGTTTTAATCCATCAAACAGTTTTTGTTTTGTCTTAGTTCTGTCTAGCGATTCCTGTAAATAAATATGTCCTACGTCCCCTCTCTTAATATTGGTCCTGCCCCGTACTCTGTACTCTATCTATCGGTCTCAACTAAATCAATCGCTTTGCCCGCCTTGCTTTTCGCCACATTCAAGCTTAGGAAAGAAAGTCAAGATTGTATTGTTTCTAAGCCCCAATAGACTGAAATGGGGCATTCTGCCCATCTAAGAGTCTATTCTAGCAAACCAAGGGAAGCAGCTTATTTGTCCTAACAAGGGGTTCCCCTAACTTCCAACAGGGCATTCATTCGTGAAACCTGTTCTTCTTCGTCCCAACAACCTACCTTCCCAGGGGCAGAGAATTTATTTTCCTTGTTCTGATTATCCAAATAAGAATCCAATCTTAGCTGTTGCTAAATCCAGTTTAATAAAACCTGCAGCTAACGCTTTCTCCTTCTAGTACTTTATTAGTCCTAGCTCGTTCCTTATGTTGTAGCTAATGCAGTTATTGCAGTTAATGGCGCTCTTCAAACCTTTATTAAGTTAAGGCAAATTCCCGAGGAATATGACATGGCCTTTCAGCCCTTCTTACTATGCTTTCCGTGGTAGCTAGGCTAAGTCCTGGTGTTTTAGTTAGTTAGTAAAGGCTGACGGAAAAGGCGTAACTGTTCTTGTCGGAAGGGCTGGGCTATAGATAAGATTTCGTTCTTTATTCCCCTGTAATATGTAATAGTAGTTCTAATCCATCTAGCAATAAGTTTTTTCGCCTGTTTGAAAGCATGTGATAAATAAAGCCTAAGCCATTTTAAGCTTCTTCTCCATTATCTGGGAAGGCTAACACAATAAGGGGTAGATTTCTTTCCTTAATGCTTTGCAAGCACTAAGAAAGTCAATTGCATATCCTTGCGCAAAACTTTTGAGTTCCTTTGTCTCTATGAAAGTTACGGACCAGCTCGTGAGCCAGAAAAATGTTTTCACTGATGTTCCTGCCTTTAATGAAAGCCGACTGATGGGGACCCACCAACTCATCAAGCACTTCCCTAAGCCGATTCGCCAAACTTTTCGAGATTTTCTTTACGAGCACGTTGCACAATGAAATAGGTCTGAACTCCTCAAAGAGCTCCGGGTTATCCACCTTAGGGATCAGCGGGGAGTTGACCTGTTTTAACAGCTTTCCACTTCGAAAGAAGTTCGATACAGCTTTGCACACATCATGTTTGATGATTCCCCAACAGACCTGAAAAAAAAGTGGGCGTTGAATACAAAAGAATTTATGCCCCGATTAAGAGGACATTGAATCAACGGTTAGCTAGGTCGTTAGAATCGTTACGGAGATTCACCCTACCCGCTTCCTCCGGTGGGGCCGGGCCGTCTTCCAGGGTTCATCCTATAGCTACTTAAGATCCGATCTATAGCTATAGCGCGCCACCCAATTACGGCTACCAGCAGCGGTCTGCCCTTGCCCCTCCTTCTCCATTCGGCATGGCTACAGCCAGACAGTCTTTCTTTTTATTGAACGTAGGGCAGTTCGTTTCAAATAGATCAAGGTCGAAATATTAGATCTGGTTAAAAAAACACTTGCATTCCTTCATTGATGTGATGGTTTCTCGTTTCTCGGGAATAAGGTGCGGCAGAACCCATAATTACCTTCCACTATAGGAAGTGATGTTCCCAGGCTGAATCGGGTCTCTCCCTAGGGTCGATTGTCCGTCTAGTGAGTTAGCGCTGAGACTTTCTCTCCCACCAGTCAAGTCAGGGCTGGTCATGGTGAAAATCTATGATATCTGTAAAGTTATACTCGCTACTAAAGAAAGAAGGTACGGTCGAAGAGAAGGTTGTTATCACAGTCCTACCGCCGAATACAAAAATTAGACTGCTCTGTTAGGAAGTGCTTTCTCCTAGACATTCCCGGGTCGGTCCTTTCGCCTGGCCACCACCCACAGGGGACAAGGCCTTCTTCTCCAGTCGCGGATTCCCCACTTCTTCGGATTCGGATGTAGATGTGTCTGCTGAAAGCCTAGGTTTACTATTATATATACCCCTTCGTATATACTATACTTGGAGCTGAGTTCGCCCCTGCGCCCTATCGGGCTTGACTCTAAAGAGCCTGCGTCTCTACGAGACTTGAGCCTTCGGCCCTGCGCATCTCCTCTGCGCTATTTGAGTCTATCAACACTGAGCCCTCCCTAATGGGCGTTATTCAGCTCTAAAGCCACTGAGTCGTAAGACGACGATATGAAGCTCTTTCGCCACTTAGACTAACGTCTAAGTCTTCGAACCTACGTGTCTCTACGCGACTTGAGCCTAAAGGCCCTAGTAAAATCCTTCTCACCCAATCTGGGACAAATAGAATATGTTTCTCCTTTTTCTGGAGCCGATGGACGGAAAAAGTTGCCGAAACCCCGTATATTTCGATGCAAAAGAGGTACTTTAGAAAAACACATATCTTATGACATTATGAAAAAGGAGCCTATCGACACATCTTTTTGTCCATTTTGTCGCATAATCAACATCGCAAAAATACCTGTTTTTACCACCCTTGACGTTTTTCAACCCCTCCGTGAGGTTATCAACTCTGTTTCTATCTTTTGCATTCGGAACTTTTACGTTTCCCTTATATCCAAAAACAATGAAACCCTAAGGAGTTTGGGACCAAAGTTCGTTCTATACATATGACCAGCAATAAGAAAAAGAAATGCAATAGCTAAGAACTCAATAACCACTTATTTGAAATGCTATAGCGGATGTAGTTGAATTGGGACCAAGACAAAGGAAAGTGCTTCTATCGAAGAGGCCCACGCTTCTTGTGTTGAAGTAAGTACACCGGTAACGTATTATAAGATCAATGGCCTTCTTCCTTCTTTCCTAAGAAGAAAGTAAGTAAAAACCCATAAGAGAAGAAAGATCGTAGCGTAGAAAAGAAAGGTTTGAAGAGCGACATATAGTATATGTGGCGGAAGGGATAGGTTCATTTTGAGATCAGAATCGGTCTTCGATCCGTTCATTCTGTCTGAAGGCTATACTTAAGTATAAAGAATCAACGAGGGAAGCTCATTCCGGCAGGTACTCCTAGTCCCTTAACTTATTCGTGAAACAGAGGCAGATAGTCAGAGGTATTCGGACAGATAACGAAGAGTTAGGCGGGACCACTAGAGATGCTCCTATACTAAAGGCTATCGGAAAAGCAAGAAAGTCTGGTGCGGAAGCACGTAAGCATCCCGAGCAAGATAGATAGATCTTCCGTTTTGGTGCGGAAAGACAAGCGCTGAGCAAAGGCGTTCGCAATCCTCTCCTAAGACGAGTCAAATAAGCGAATAGGAAGGAGAATCGATCATTTACGGTAGGCTGCTTCTTCGCAATCAGTCCTAGATGACTGATCGTCCATGCTTACACGCAGGAGCGCTCACAGACTCTCGCTCGTTCACCCGCGCCTAGTACTAAGGCAAAACAAAAAGGGGGAGAGCTAAACGAAGTCCCGAGAATGAGCCCGGATCCTGCTTGCTTAGCC